ATTAGCAGAAATAGAGATTTTAGGCGCAATAGAAAGGAATGCTGTAACCGGGGTGGGTGAACCCTCATAGATATCAGGTGCCCACATATATAGAGTCAAAAGAGATATGGAGTCCGAAGGGGAGGGGTTTTCTTCGGGGCTCGAGAGATGGAATAGATAGGGCCCCGCAAGTTTTTAATTCGCCGCTGGGGAATTCACACGAAAGGGAACGAGGAATTCTCAACGAAAAAAGTGCTCTCTGAACCGAACGTGAAAGTAGTTTTCCATCAGACGGCTGTTCCCGTAACTCCACTCTCGACTTGGATTATATATCCAAAAAGGTCCGCTCTCGGCCATTCCACACGCTGCCTAGCAGAGGCGTGGTTATCTGAAGTGGATTCTCTCTTTTCTAGTAGATGCCGAACCTGCTGCCCCATTGACTAAGAAGGGGCGGCGCAGCAGCTACATGGACCCCTTCCTTTCTGTTGTTGCCAGCGCTTTCCCGGGCCGAGCCGGAATTTTTTATTAGAAAGGGCAGGCAAAGCCCGAAGGCTGCTATCCCAATAGGCCAGCGGGCGGAACGAGGAGAGGGCCCGGCAATCATACTACCGCGGTCGAAAAAGCGTGTGTGTTCCCTTCAGATAATACGCACCGTAGGCCATCCTCGGCTTTCTTCGTTTTCGATGAAAAAGAAAGAAAATCTCGATCTCCGAAAGCGTTTTCCTTCCCCGCTGCATCTCCCTCCCTTCGTCGAGCCTTTCCTTTAATGGTTGGGGAAAGCATTCCCTTATCTGAACTTGGCGGGCATTCTTTCCAGCCTTATTCAAATAGGGGGTTTGAACATAGGCTCAAACATGATTTGAAGGTCCTAGCTACGCCATGCGTTCAATACAAAATCTGGAAAGCAGCAGGGATGACAAAAAGAGGGCGCTTTCCTGTGTTGCACTGAAAAAAGGACCTAAAGAGAAGAGCGTCTTCTCTTAGGTTTCTTCCTCCCGCGCCCTAGCCGCCCGGCCCGCGTTAGAGGGGAAGATTAGCAAAGCGAGAAAAGACAGAGGGAGGGGGAGCAGCATCTTATTCTCTTCGCGGATCGGAGAAGCATTCGGAACGGGCTCCGCGTTCATTTCGTTGGCAGAAACGATCCAATCCATTCGGGGCTTCGGGGAACCCAAAAACGAAGTCTTTCGACTTGATTCATAGATAGAATCAATGATAGATAGACAAAATCTAGATGAACGAGATATCTTTTTTTCTCTAAAAAAAAAAAGAGGACCGGACTTTGCCTTTTTTAGGAATTCCTCATATCCAAATATCCAAGGCAGCTTACCACAAGCACCCCACCCCATACGACTAGTTGGGGGCTGTTCGCCTTTTGAATCAAACAAAGTAAGTAGTAGGGGCTTCATAGCGACTTTCATTCTAAAGGAAACCGAAGAAAGGGAAGGAAAGCGTTTCAATAGGAGCCCTACTTCCTCTTTGCAACCTCATCACTTCAATTCAAGCGCAAACCCATTTATTTCTTAGTCACCGGGCGGCCTTTGGTACTTCAGTAGGGCGAGCTGTTTGATAGTTACTTCTTTCGTTTGGTAGGGCGACGAAAGGCTACTTCAATCTAGGAAACAGCCGGAAACTCGAGAGGGTCGCCTTTGGAAGCGTTCGCCGGTAACCAAAGCGTCACGACATAATCAAAAGGAAGGAGTGACGCTGACTGAATCCAATCCATAAACCCGGAAACTTCGTTCCCTTTCGTCAAGTAGGTAAAGTAGGCATACGAACCACTTTTGCTTTGCCTTAGACTCTATTGGAACAAAGAAAGAAGGGGGCGGAATGGAGAAAGGAAAGGGACAAGGGCGGTCTTGCTTGGCGCGAAGGCTGCTGGTTCGGGGGTAGGGTACGGTACTAAAGGTCCTCGGACTTCCAGGCGGTTTTTCTTTTGGGCAGCTGTTCACCGTTGGATCTCGCCAATACAGCCCCTATAGTTTTCGTTACCGAGATATCTTTTTTTCATTGTTCCCAGGTATTTTTTGGGTAATCCGCTCCCATGCTGCAAACAGTCAAATCTGAACTAAACCTTGTCGCTCTTCTTTTCTTTCCGGAAGCACACCAGCAGCGTGCGTTGCGTGATTCTACTGTGTTTTTTGCACTTGCCTGGGTGGACAGTTGACCGGAAGATAACTTCGATTCGCCCGGCCAGCAGGCGGGCGGCGTGCTTATCTTGTGTGACAACACTACAGAGCGAGTGGCTCTTCTAGGCGGGCAGCTGTGTGACAACACTCCAGAGAAAGCGGCGCTTTCGTGTAACATGCTATGGTCTCAACGCCCTTACGAGGTAGTGATGAGTTTCACGCGCTCTAAGCCCGGCCCGCGCGCGGTTAGGAAGATTGGCCGCAATCTGAGCGGTACCACCCACCCTACCCTACCACCTATAGGCGGCCGTCCGTCCTACAGCCGCCCGAAAAGGAACTGCAGTGATCTTGAATAGGAATCCTACAGCGATAGATAGAATCCCCATAAAAATACC